AAGATATCCAAAATTATATAGAAATCACTATCCTAACCTTAGTTTTTATTTCCTTAATTTAATTGAATTTCGTTTGATTAGGGCAAAGTTCCTTAAAAACCGATGCCTTTTTTAAAATATCCTGAACAGTTCCTGTAGGCTGAGCACCTTTTTCAAGGAAATAGAGAATAGCGGGAACGTTTAAATAAGTTTGATTCTTGATCGGATCATAAAAACCCACTTTCCGAAGATCTCTTCCTTCTCTTCGGGATCGAACATCAATTGCAACGATTCGATAGACGGCTCATCGGGATAGATGTAGATGAAAAAGAACCCTCCCCCCCTAGAACCGTATAGGAAGTTTTCTCCTCGTACGGCTCGAGAAAAAATGATTCGAAGTTTTTTCTATGGATAAAATTATAATAAATAGTAAAGGAATCCGTAAAAGAAATTAGCCTATAATTTAACTCATAGTCATTTTTATTTATCTTCCTTCCTGAAAAAGAAAAAATCATTTGTACTCATAACTCAAGTTGAATAATTCTCAAATATCTTAATTTCTTTAAGATATTTTTTTATTGAGTGGTCTTTAACCCCCCCTTTTGTCTCGTTTAAAATATATTTTGATTCTTTATTCGGATCCGTGAGACAATTGAAGTGGTGTTTCCTTGTTCTGGGATCCTTTATCTTTGTTTTAAATCATTGGGTTTAGACATTACTTCGGTGCTTCTTAATCCTTTCAAAATGGTAGCAACATACCCCTTTTGTGATTTCTTTCTATCAAAGAATCATACCGACGGTTGATTCGCGCGCGATACACTGTGGATCGAAAAAGTTTTAGCCGTTCCAACGAATTTTTTTGAATTGAAAATCTGCTCGAATCGGATCCTTTCGATTTCTATATCGAAGATATACTTACGAAGTTGTTCCAATTTATTGATTGGCATTAACCCTAGATCGTTGCCCCTGAGAAATTAATCAATACTTTCTACTCGAGCTCCATCATGAATTATTTACATTACAACCCAATAAAAAAAAGAAGGGTTCTAGTAGAATAGAACAAACGACGTCGAGCCAAGAGCACCTTCATTCCTATATAAAATGGTGGATGTAAGAATAAGAATCCACACCGGATCGTGTCCTTCAAGTCGCACGTTGCTTTCTACCACATCGTTTTAAACGAAGTTTTACCATAACATTCCTCTAATTTGGAACCAGTATGGAATTGATTCAATTATGGAATCATGAATAGTCATTGGTTCAGTCAGTACAGAGACATAGTAATTTATCTTTTTTCTTATCTACATAGATAATAAAGATTTTTCTGAAGAAATCTTAGCAAGATCTCGGCTTTTTTTGTATGAATGGAACATTTTTCTATAAATCTCTATCTAAAAAAAATATCTAACAGAAATATCCAGAAATCTAAATATAGAAATAACATAACTAACAGAAATAACACGAATAAATAAATTCTGTTGAACTCTGCCTCTTCAAGTGACTCAATAAGATGACTGACCCATTTCCAACTTTCTAAAGATTCAACCCATAAGGAATCATTACAAATCTTGATAATTGAAAAAGTTTCCTACTTCTACATCATTATTTGAGTCAAGTTTTACAGTAAAGACTACATTTGATTATCGATAAATCTCTGTTTCTTTTCGAATCGAATTGTCAATGATTTAAAGCAAATAAGCTAAATAGATCAAACAAAAAAAATGAAATATAATTGTTAAATATTGAAATTTGAATATTTTAGGGATGCAAATTATTTTTCAAAAAAATAGAAAGACTATTGTCACTGAAATAGGATAACAATACATACCTATAGGCTAAGCACTTCCTCGTTTTATATGTATTTTCATATTTTGTTTCACTTGAGGTTAAGTAATCTTTCTGCAACTGTCATCTATGTCCCATATTATCTGGAAAAAGGATTCAGTTACATTTGCATGTCATTTGAACTCGATTTAGTTCAGTTTGTGATGAGATATGATTCCGAAAAGAATCATTCAAAATCAGAAAAGAAAGAAGAATCATATTCTATCCAAATTCGGATACAACGGATATGCTCTGGGACGGAAGGATTCGAACCTCCGAATAGCGGGACCAAAACCCGTTGCCTTACCACTTGGCTACGCCCCATTTATATTTTTAATGGACACTAATACTAATAAAGAATAATATTGGTATTAAGTGTTCGTCAATTCCAGTCCAACTATCTATAGAAAATCTTTATTCTTTATAGAATATATTATAGATTCGTACTTTATAGAATATATTATATATTCGTGCTAGGATTTTGACATATGTATATCTAGAATTCAACTGAATTTATTGATCATTACATATAATTCCATTAAGATATTGTATGAAAGTATGATTTCTTCTATTCTCCTTTTTTTTGAGAATTGGAGGATTTTTGATTGGGCGGAAAAAGAAGGATTTTTTTGTCTACCTTACTTTCTTCATTTTTCCTTATATCAATAACTCAATCAAAATGCAATTATCTCGACGAACAAAATGTCTCTTATGCTTAATATCTTTAGTTTGATCTGTCTTAATTCTGCCCTTTATCCGAGTAGTCTTTTCTTCGCCAAATTGCCCGAAGCCTATGCTTTTTTGAATCCAATCGTAGATGTTATGCCAGTCATACCCCTGTTCTTTTTTCTTTTAGCCTTTGTTTGGCAAGCTGCTGTAAGTTTTCGATAAGATCTTGAATACTATACCTAGAAAATTCATGATTTATTCGAGAAAAATTATAACAATTGATAAGATCAAATAAGTCTGACAGTATGAACCTTCGATTCAAACATTGAAATTCTTGGATAGCCGCGAGAAATCCGGCTCGCCCCATTTCCCCATTCTAACCCTTTTTCCGGCGAAAGACCTTATTAGGTTAGGGTCCCCTACAATATCTAATTTGGGTATGAAAGTGATTTGTGGTAATCAAAGACTCTTATTACAAATTTCAACTTCATTTGAATTTCTGAACATTCTTTTCTATTTATAGAATTCATTTCTTGGTGTCAAAATAGGATATGTGATATAAAAATGGAGGATCTATTATCTTTTCTCGTTTTTCTTTTTCAAAAAATGATCTTGGAGGTTGTGTAATGCTTACTCTCAAACTTTTCGTTTACACAGTAGTAATATTCTTTGTTTCTCTCTTCATCTTTGGATTCCTATCCAATGATCCAGGACGTAATCCTGGACGTGAAGAATAAAATAAAAATTTTGTTTTTCTTGCTTGATTTTCCAATTTTCTTAAGATTTTATTTTATCTATTCCACACGTTTAACTAGGAAAAAAAGGGGTTTGCTAAATTTGAAAGAAAAAAATAGAAAGTCATCAACGGAAACGGAAAGAGAGGGATTCGAACCCTCGGTACGAATAACTCGTACAACGGATTAGCAATCCGCCGCTTTCGTCCACTCAGCCATCTCTCCCAATTGAAAAAGATACTTACTATGTTACATTACACATCAAGTAAGGATTAAAGAAAGTATTTCTTTCACATTCTTTATCGTTATTATATAATTAGCAATTCCATTTAGATGCTCGAAAGATCCAAATAGAAAGATAAATAAAGAAGACCTCCTTGCTTTTATTTTGTTCGAAGTGCCTTTTGGGCCTGGCCCGGTCAATACCCAGCCGGGCCTTTTTTTGTTCCAACGAATTCCCTTTAGTTATAGGCAACATACTATAAATAAGATACCCAATTTTGTATCTGTGTAACAATTTCTGTTCTGGGGTTTACATATACTTATAATTTTTGTTATAATGGAAATTGAGAAGTATTTTTGATTCAAAAGAATCAATACTGATTAAGTATGTATCAATTTGTATTTTCTTATGTCATTAGGCAAACCAAATTTTAGATTAAAATCCAAGAATCAGTCAGGAATTCTCAGTCAATGAATAGTTAATGGTTCCCATTTGTCATAAATTTTGGCTTTTTTGAATGAAAATATACATTTGATTTTTCAATAGAAAAGTGAGGGGAAGTTTTTCGGGATTGTGTATTTTGAGATACTATACAATCAATCGAAGGGGTGGATCAAATACAATCAAAAGGTGAAAAAGGCTTTCTTTTATAATTTTTAGAAATTTAGAAAAAGGATTAAAAAAAGGATGTAAGATGCAAGTACAATAAACTAAAGTTTAGTAATCCAACCCAAAAAGGGGAAAATTTTATCCTATTGTGTATCGTTTTGGCGGCATGGCCGAGTGGTAAGGCGGGGGACTGCAAATCCTTTTTCCCCAGTTCAAATCCGGGTGCCGCCTCATCAACAAAAGAATCGAAATCGCTTATTCTGTTCTGCTGATATAACTCACCCAAATTTTCCCCAGCAGAACAGAATAAGGGGACTGTTGATACTTAGTTGATTCTAAACATCTGTTCTGGAGATTTTCTAAAAGATTGGAAATCTTTGAATCTAAAATTCAAAGAAAGATTCTAATGGTCGAAGCAAGACTTGCCGATTCCCTTCTACTGCTAATGTAATGTCTACTGATTGGATCTTGAATTCCATTGGATAGCGGCGGATAATTCAACTACTATTTGTGTAAAGTCCTTTCTATACTGTAATTTTCTATACTGTAATCTAGATATATAGACTCGCGAGAATCTCTGAGTGTTCAGGCATTTAATCACTATTAGATTCAGATTGGATGGATAATTTACTTTTTTATAGAAAAAGGGAAAAAAAAGAATTTTTTTTGAAACCCCTCGTCAAGAGTATAATATACTATCTCCCAACTGCTTCAGAGAGACAATTGGGAAAGGGTACGGATTAGATCAAATAGGAAATAAAAGTATGTAATAGATAGCAATTTATCTATTTTTACTTATCAAGGGCAACAAAAAAGGAATGGGCCCTCTTATTTTATTACTACATGTTCCATTAGTAACATTCCTTTGTGGTGTCATTGTGTATTTTACTTGTGTTTAGTCTTTCCCGATTAGAAATCATATAGGAATTTTTTAGAAATGGATTTATTTGATTGGTTCATCAATAGTGTTTGGCCAGAATCCCTTTTTGACTCTGGACCATTGATTCTACTATTATTAGTGAGCAATAATGGAATGATTCTATCATAGAGATAAGGGACATAATTCACATGGATATAGTAAGTCTCGCTTGGGCTGCTTTAATGGTAGTCTTTACATTTTCCCTTTCACTCGTAGTATGGGGAAGAAGTGGACTTTAGAAGCACTCCTAATTTAGTTGAGGAATGAAACGGTATCAATTGTTTTATCGATCGTTCTGCAACGCATTTTTTTTATTTGAATTGAAATAATTTTCAAATAAAAATATCTTCATTTCTAAACTCCGTTGGATTATAGTGGAAAAATGTATTCTATAACAGTAAAAGGATTATTTCAGATTGATCGGAATAAATAGATGTATCAAAGAAATAGAATTGGGTCCTACGTCAATTCCATATATGGAATTAATAACTACATATATGGAAGATAGAAGCTAATATAATATACTAACTTTATTAGAAAGTAAAGTGTAACTTTATACATTCTTAAATTCATAATTAATAATGAAATATAATGAAATAGAAGCTAATATAGTATACCAACTATATTAGAAAGTCAAGTACAACTTTATACACTCTTACTAAGAGAGGGGCTCCTAAGAGGGGCTCTAAGTAAAGAAGAGCCCCTCTTAAATAATTGGATCGGAACTTAGTTAAGTATTCTTAATTCCATGAAAAAAGAAAGGAAAGAAGAAAGAAAGTGCTCGTGTTTTCTCGTGTTTTTCGGTTTGATTCATAAACTTTATTTCATTGGTGTTTCTCGTCTTTCTCGTCTTTCAAGTTTCAAGATTGTAACGGATAGTTTAATGGTAAAGTGTGATTTATTTGACTTTTTAAACCCAATAATAGTCTTTTGAAACTAAACCCCATACCCCTAGTCTTTTGAAATAGGAGTCCTTCTGCCCCTATCGTCTAGTAGGATAAGACTTCTCTCTTTCAAGGAGGCAATGAGGGTTCAAATCCCCCTGGGGGCAGGGTCCCGTGCCCCCTATCCTTAGGTGTTTCAAGACTTCTCGTGATTATGTAACGTCTAAAATGAATTAGGCGTTGGGTCGATGCCCGAGTGGTTAATGGGGACGGACTGTAAATTCGTTGGCAATATGTCTACGCTGGTTCAAATCCAGCTCGGCCCAACAATTCGCCAATCCACCATCAGATGGTAGAACCCTCTTGTTCTTAAGAAATACCTGATACGAGGGAATAAAAAAGAATCAAAATTTTCTGCGAGATCCCTTCTTATTTCCCTGGGATTGTAGTTCAATAGGCAAGAGCACCGCCCTGTCAAGGCGGCTGTTGCGGGTTCGAGCCCCGTCAGTCCCGCAAGGATAAATAAAAGAATTTTTTATTGGGCCGGGAATCCCATCTTGGATTCGGTATGGATAAAAGATCTTCGTATGTTATACTATTGAAAGATTTATCATCTCTATGGGATTAAATCCCGAGTTATTGTGAAATAAAAAACGATAAGATTATGGAAGTAAATATTCTTGCATTTATTGCTACTGCACTGTTCATTTTAATTCCTACTGCTTTTCTACTTATCATTTACGTAAAAACAGTCAGTCAAAATGATTAATTACTTTAAATGAAACTTGACTTCTGAGTTCTTATCAATAGTTAACAAATGAAAAGGATTCCATTTTAGCGTCTTAAATGAAATCAACGGGCTATAATTGGCGGTATTCTATGAGATCCGAGAGTATGGTAAGAAACAAATTTGTTTCTTACTATACTCTCTATTAGTGTTATTGTAGTGCATAAAGTTGTACTTGACTTTCTAATAAAGTTGGTATACTATATTAACATTAGCTTGTATTTGATTATATGTAATATATAATTATAATGTATATTGTGATGTATATTGTGGGGCTCTTCTTTACTTAGAGCCCCTAAGAGGGGCCCCTCTCTTATCTTAGAATTATATGCTTAACTATAGTATTATAGGAATTCGACGAAAAAATGGGTAAAAGCTTTTTTTGACCAATGGAATCCATATTCATATTAATGAATTAGGGGTAAGCGCTAAAAAACAACTCTATATTGTTTCTTATTTTTATTTCTTTCTCTCAGCCAAAAGATGAAATGAAGAATCCCTTTAGTTTGCTGGTATTCAAGTAGATTGGAATATGCAATAGCATAATAATGTACAAACTGAATCAGTTTTTCTATTCTAAAAAAAATCCCAAAACATAGTAAAAAATCCAAAAACATAGTAAGCCTAAGTGGGAGAATTCAGTTTATAGGAATGTTTTCTCAATTCCGTTCCATTTGTATCTCTTAAAAATTTCAATTTAAGTATAAAATTCTCTCCTCTGTTCATACATATTTAATACATTCCATAAAATTCATAGAATCCAAATTCCATCATTGCTAGATCATCTATATGATTCGATGAATAATGAGCCAATAATGAGGACTCCTCGATAATTCGATAAATAAATGATAAATTAAAAATGCTCCGGGATA